AAAAATAAGAGGATCGAACCATTTCTTCTTCTTCTGACTCTTTTTCAAATTCGATAAATGTTGGTTGATCGTATATTTCATTATAGTTCTATGATTCAGAGTCTCATTTCCTATTTGATCCCTTTGAATTCCATATTTGAAGTTGCGGTCAGATCTATTCATTAAAAAGAATCGATTCAATACATTTCTTATGTACCCATAGGTGCTATATTGGACTTGAATCAGATTTAGGATCCATCTATATTGATTGACTGCCTCCACTATGGTGTTGCTAGCAAATATCACTATTTTTGGTTTTGGATCTTCCAAATCATTCCCGCAGGAGATCCGGACCCATTTTTTTCTGATCCTTCGATAAAAAGATTCATTCTCTTCATAAAAAACAGGAGGTAGAACCAATAAAGATTTTTTTTTCGATTCATCCCTGGAGTTGAATACCTCATTCAAGAATTGTTTTTGATCCAATACGTAAGAATCAATAGAAAAGGCAAATCCCTTATGATACACCAGATCCGGCTCGGTTATTGATAGAGTGAATCGATCTGCCATTTCTTGAAATCTCTCTTCTGATTCAAAATCGTGGTGTAACGTGTATCCCCCCCTGTTCCGGTCATGGAACAGATGAAATAAATCAAAAAATGTATTTTTGTTCAAGAATGAAATCTTATTGGAACTGTCCATATCCAGTTCATGCTTCGGAACCATATACCATCCCGGATCTGATGAAATAGGATGAATTAAGACGGTATTTTGTAAATACGTAATTATCTTGAATATATTAACTATTTCTTTATTTTCCGATCGCCTGGAAGGGGCAAAAGAAACATCTTGTTCGTTCTTCAACAATTTCTGGTCTATACTGGACCTCTCAGTAGGATTCGAACCCAGACGAAGTTCTGACCATCTGTCAGAAAAAAAAGAAAGAATGGATCTTGTAGGATTCCCAAGAAATTCTTCGATTTCTTCCGGAAGCAGATGATTATTCATCTCCTTCTCACGTTCCGTGAATAGCCGGGACATTGAGGAATATCCAGAAAGGCATTTAGAGAATCGGTCTGATTCTATCTCTGTTCGTTCCGTTTGAAGAAAGGAAGGATCCCAAAGAATCGATCTTTCTTTTAGTTGTTGAATCTCTCTTTGATTGATCAATGTGTGATATTCCGAATCCTCATTACTAATGGAATCAAAATGATCGCTGGATTGATCAGAAGATCCTTTCAATTGGCTAAAATCCGTTACTTGAACAAAACTAGATCTTGTAGAATCATACTGAATATTTGACGATACATTCCGTACCTTGCTAAAAAATCGATCCTTGTTTACCAACCACACATTGTCTAACCAAATCCAATTCTCTCTCGATATGTTCCTCAAAAAATCCGATTCGTGCGGATTCTTCTCCCAACTAACGAAGAGATCTTGGCGGAATTGCCACATATGAAATTGAGCACAATTTTGCAAAGAAATAGCCCACTTGTTTCTCGAGAAGAGATGGGAAATATGCTCAATATCATTTGATTGAATAGTTGACCCAGCTCCTTGTTGTTTGAAGAAACCCTCCACTTCAATTGGTATTTTTTCACGAAAAGCAAACATGAGATAACAAATCCAGTCTTTAACTAAGATTTCGAATAGCTGTCGCGAATTCAAGTTAATTATGTTTCGCCTCTTACTCGGAGAAAGACGATCAAAAAATTCCCAATCATGGTCCTTGCAGATTGGATCATCCATATCCATATAATATACAAAAGGAAACTCCAGATATTTGATATCTTTCTCTTTGAATGAGATCTCAATTCCAGCGAGGGTTTCATTAGATATTTTACAACTAGAATCCCCCTTTTTTCCGATCCAGTTACTCCACCACCGCGAACCCCAGTTAGATTCAGGCATGATACACTTTTTCGTTATTGGGAGAACCCAAGTACTCTCTTTCGGATCCAGGAAAGAGCTCTCAGAGATCTTTTTTCCTTTTGGAAGATAGAGGAGCGAAACAATCAACCTATTGATATTGGAAGACCAAAAAGATTCTTCCAATGTATCATTTCTGGGTCCAATGGAATTCATAGGTATAGGAAGAAGCCCTGTCAAATAGAGATTTTTCCTTTCGACCATATTTCGATTATTAATACGATATGTAAGGACCACTACTACAAATAGTAGTACACCTTTGATCGTAAAATATCGATTGCTTCTTGAACCCTGTGAAAGTAGGATACTCCACATTCGGGGGTCCAAGAGTTTTATAAAACGTTCTTGGTGGAAAAAAATGGGAATGAAAGATCCCACTGAATTGAATTGGGTCCATGAATCTAAGAAATAGTGAGAATTCTTGATCTCTCTCAATATCTCTCTCAATTCGAAAATCCAGGATTGAAATGGATGTCCTTGCATTGATTTCTCCTAAATTTCATTTCTCCTAAATTTCATTGATTTATCCTAAACATTTCATTTCAATGGTTATTCACCATGTACGAGGATCCCCGCTAAGCATCCATGG